AATTGGATCGTTTCTTTGTAGACTCCAGCATGAAGCTTTTCTAAACGCCCTTGCGTGTAGTCCTTTAGGATTTCGTCGAAGAGGGATAGTTCCTCTAATTCTATGAATTTTTTTATAATAATCTTTTCTTCAATATCATTCAAAAAATTTTCGGAGGGCCCAGTATTCCAGCAATTCTTAACCCAAGATTCCATACTTTTGTTAAATGTAAATGAGAGCCACCAAGGCAAAAATACTATAGATGCAAGATATATAAGAGAAATAAAAGCTTTCTTTTTTGCCATTTGCCCGTTTGTAAATTTTGAAATGAATTCGGCTCATTCGTGTACTCTATTAGTTCTATTACATTACAGTTTATATCCCTAGTTTTTTTCTTTGTGATTAGGTATAGCGTTCGGTCCTTGAATTTAGAAAGAATTTATGGACAAAAATTTTTTCGTTGTGTCGTGTACATTTACTTTTTTTGTTCTAATCAGAGTTTGGCATAAACTTAGATTCAGTTTTGTTATAGAAAAAAGGGGAATTCTTGAGTTATCCTTTTTTCTTTACCTTTTGCTAAGAATAAGAAAGTTTTTACTTTTTTCAAAAAACTTCAATTGGTACACGCAAGAAATAAGCCAATTCCGCGGCTTTCTGTTCAATTTCTCGTAGAGAAAAATTCTCATCGATCCGAGTCAAGGGAATGCGCCCCTGGCCTCTGATTTCGATATAAAGTATAGGACGAGAAAAAAAAACCTCTTTAACTTCCATTCTGATGGATTGAATGTCTTTCATAGGGAATTGCAGGAGGATCCGCCGATTTTTTCCAGGGAAGCCCCAACGAAAAATACACACTATTCCTTCTTTTATATCGAATCGATCATAACCGCTACCCACATTCCACGCAATTGTGCACCATAAATATGAACTAAAAAAAAGGCCTGCAATGCCATAGAAAGACATCACGATTCCTTGTGGAAAAAAAAGGATTTGCTGAGAGGGAAATAACGGTATAAAAAACCTATCAAAATAACTAGAAATTCCAACCAATAAAAACCCTAATGAACCTAAAAAAAGGATAAAAGCCCAGCAGAAATTACTTAGTTTTCGAGACCCCGCTATAAGTTCTATCCATATCCAGTCTGATCGCCAACTCATACTATAACTAGACCTACTTGCATTGTATTGGAATTGGGAGGTAACATAACCCCAATAAATTTGACTTTAATTTTTTTGTTGCCGAAATAACCCTCATCAACTAGCACTATTATCATGTGAAGTTTTAGGAGTAATTCATAACTTGCTTAGAGTTAAACTAAAAAATAACATCCCATATGAACGTATACGATTATATATATCCCCAGACATGTGGATATATTTACTTTATGTTTCAGAAATCTTACCTATTATTTATTTTCAAAAAGCTAGAAGTCATTTACTCATATATGATGTTTATGCATACGAGCTTCTACTCGTAGGAACCCGCGTATTATATTAAATAGCTTTTTGTGTTATGTTCTAAGTAAGCCTAAGTTAAAAAAAAAGATAGAAAAACGAAGATTTAACCCCATAAGATCTAAAAAATCTTGTTTTTTTGAACATGAAGAGATAAAGAAACCATAGCAATTGCCGGAAAGACTAAGCCCACTAAAGGCACAAAAAAAGCGGGTAAGTTGCTGATAGTTGTCATAGAATGGTTACCTCGATTTAATATTTATACCCGTTATAAAGATATTTTATACTTCATATATCATTATACTAGTATAATTATACTTAAGTGAGTATTGAATATATATACACGGACATATAAAATAGAAGAGTATATTATATAGACTTAGATATAATATATATACTAAGGAATAAATATAATAGGGAGTAAAAATACTAATATATAATCTATTATAGTAAGCATATAAAAAAGCAATCTATTATAGTAAGCATATAATAGAATGGAAATAAAAAATAGGTTTATTCATCTTCATCTTTCTATATGAAAGATGATATATGATCATCTACTTCATTTATTATTTTAGTTATTTTTCTTATTGGTCTGTTTTATTTATTAAATTTTTTTTATAAAATTATAAAATGTAGAATTAATTTAAAAATAAATGAGGACTCTTACGTTTCTACTTGAATTTTCATTCAAAATAAAGCATGGAGTTGAAATAATTCACTCAGAACTCCCTTTAAAAGATTACGTGGTACGATAGGATCAAATAAACCCTTTTGGAATAAATATTCAGCTACTTGTGAACCCTCAGGTACTGTCTTATTCAATGTTTGTTCAATTACTCTTTTACCAGCAAATGCAATGTAGGCGTCGGGTTCGGCAATAATGATATCCCCTAACATACCAAAACTAGCTGTCACCCCGCCCGTAGTAGGAGATGTAAGGATTGCTACATAGAATAACTTTTTATTTGATTGATAATCATATAAAGCAGAGGATATTTTAGCCATTTGCATCAAGCTCAAACTTCCTTCTTGCATACGTGCTCCTCCGGAAGCACACACTAGA